GGGTTGTAAGAGATGAAAATTCACAATTTTTTTTTCAAACATGTCAAAGTGATGGAAAAAAACGAATATCTTTCACGTATCCACCTCATTTATCTACTTTTCTGAACATCATGGAAAAAAAAATGGATCTCTTCAGAACAGAGAAAACCTCCAATAATGAGAATGAATTGTATAATTCTTGGATCTCCCGTAATAAAGAAAAAAAAAATCAACTAAGCAAGGAATTATTTCAAAGGGCAAAACTTCTAGATAAGAAAGTTAAGAAAGGTAAGAAATTTAATCTTGTGGATGTATTAGAAAATCGAGTTCGATTATCGGATGATAGGGGTCGAAAAAAATACTTACCTAAAATATATGATCCTTTCTTGAATGGACCCGCTCGTGGAGAAATCCAAAAAAGCGTTTCTAAAAAGAAAACTTTTGACTCAAACTCCATATTGATAAATAGGATTCATGGTCTCCTTCTTTGTATGAATACCAATTCTCCAGAATTGGAACAGAAAATAGATAAATTGGATAGAAAATTAGTATTCACTGAAATGGGTTTTTATTTTAAAATAATGAGTAAATTTTCGGAAAAATCAGTATCCAATTTTCATTTTGACGGACTTTCTTCAGTTCCAGAACATGAACAAGTAAAAATCTATTCCAAAGAAAAAAAAATAAAAAGAAACTTCTTATTTGATGCAATTCGGACTAATCCTTTCAATCATAAAACAATTTTTAATAGAAAACTATGTAGTGAAATCAAGGAAATAAGTAAAGAAGTTCCTCGATGGAACTACGAATTACTGGACGAGACGGAGTACATGCTGGAACCGGGCTATAAACAAGAACATCATATTCGTTCCCCAAACGCTGAATATGTAGTTATTTTTAATATGGAATCAAGCTCATTGGGTCCTCGTCTTCAAAATAATGCTTTTGCGCATCAATATAAGGAGGCAGAGGACCGCCGTAACGAATTCTCTGTAGCTTGTTATGTACCCGGCGCAGAGTTTAACAGAGATCTTATTCGAGGATCTTGGCGCCCTCAAAGGCGTAAAACAGTTATTTCGAGACTCTTTCAAGCAAATGGGAATGTCCATTCCCCCCTTTTTTTGGATATGATCAACAAAAGCAATTCCTTTTTGTTTGATGTTTTGGAGGACATGTGGGACTATTTGACCCTATATTTCAGGAAACCCGATCCTGATAATGTATCATTTTTGAGGTTAAAAAAGGCAAAAAAAGAGAACGAGCAAAGAATGAGAATGGAACAGGACGCCGAAGACGAGGCTGTTGAGACACTTCGAAGAGTCGAAGAAGCCTGGGAGAGCATTCTATATGGTCTAGTAATCAGAAATTTCGTATTGTTATTTATGTCCAGGTTTCGAAAATATATTCTATTACCGTCGTTGATAATAACGAAAAATATCATTCGTATATTATTATTTCAAGATCCAGAATGGTCAGAAGATTTTGGGGATTGGCAAAAAGAAACCCATATTAACTGCACCTATCGGGGCACTCCAGTATATAACAACGCATTGCCATACAACTGGCTCGACGCCGGTCTTCAGATAAGGGTCTTATTCCCTTTTGTTCTGAAAGCTTGGCACGAGAAACCTAAGGTACTATCTACTGAAAAAAAACAATACAGTGAAAAAATATCCGCTGGAGATGAAAAAAGAATCTCTGCAACCCACTTATGGTTTTTAACAGCTTTTGGAACAGTACTCGAATCGTACCCTCAGGTGCATGTACCAAACCCATTTGCATTTTTGGGTCCCATTTTAAAACAAATAACAAAAAAATTGAAAAAAGATTTGAAAAAATGTTTGAAAAAATGGGAGAATGAAGCAAAAGAAGAGTCTCGAATCCTGTTAAAAGAATTCAACGAAATAGAAATTGAAAAAAATTCACCAATCAGTACGAGTAATGCAACTATTAGCCCATCCACATCCACAGAAAGAAGGATAAAAATCACAGAAAGAAGGATAAATCGTTTAAATGCGAAAAGAAATAAAATCTTAAAAGAAATGGAAAAATTGAGAAAAGAAAGGGTTATAACTAATCCTACAACATTAGAATTACTCAAAAATAGTTGGAAAATATTCAAAAGAAGAAACGTTCGATTAATCCGTAAATCCTATTGTTTTTTCCAAATTTTCATGGAAAGGCTATACACGCATATCGATAACATGGATATCTTTAATATTAACTATATTATAGGATTGACTATTCAATATGTAGAACATTTCCTTACTTCGAGCATTGTACAACGTTCTCTTAATTTTATTAATAATTCTATTAAATTAACTCGTGATTTATTGGAATCAACAAAGAAATTTGTAAAAAAATTCATTTACACGAAAAAAAAAAATGAAGAATATATTGATAGAATAAATCAAAGTATAATTCCATTTATGTCGGTTGTAGACAAACAAAAACGTCGGAATAGGACGGATATGTATTCACAGAATTCTTGTGATGTATCTTCTTTGTCACAAGCCTATGTATTGTTTCAATTATCACAAATGCAAGTTTGTAATGGATATAAATATAGGTTAAGATCTATTTTTGAATCACCTGGAAAATCTTTTTTTCTTCCGAATGAAATAAAGGATTATTTTTTAAAAATACAAGGAGAAAGATTCAATTCCAAATTAAGCCATAAGAACCGTCCCGATTCTATAATGAATCAATGGACAAATTGGTTAAAGATTCATTATCAATATGCTTTACCTGAGAGCACATGGTCGAGATTAGCACCACAAAAGTGGAGGAATACAATCCATGAACATCGCGTGGCTCAAAATAAAGATTTACTTGACTATGATTCATCGGAAAAAACTCAATTAATTGTTTCCAAAAAACGAAAAGTAGACTTATTAGAAGAAGTAGACTTATTAGAACAAGTAGACTTATTAAAAAATAAAAAAAAAATAAAAAAACAATATGGATATGATCTTTTTGCCTATCAATATCTAAATTATGTAGATAAGAATCAACCTTCTATTTATAGATATACATCACCTAGTTATAACACACCTAAAAATATAAAAGAAGTATTTGATCTAATGGGCGATAGCTTTATCCAAAATTATATAGCGGAAGATGATGAAAATAAGCCGGATAGAAAGTATTTTCGTTGGAGAGAAAGAAGGATGGGAATGAATGAAAAAAGAAGGAGAAGGACCAAAATAAGAAGGATAGCAATGAATGGAAAAAGAAAAAAGAATTCCATAACGAATGACAAATTATTGACTCCGAGTTTTGGTTTTTTGTCAAAATCAAAAATAGATGCATATAAGAAGAATCCGTGGATCTTACCACTAAATTTCTTGTTTATGCCGTTTTATAGTCAGAAGAACATTACTGATCAACTGGAATTACAGTTAGAAAAGAACGAATACGCGATTCACAGCAATCTAAAATCATATCTCGAAAGGTATTATAAGCCCAAGCATCGTTATAATGCAAATAGCCCTAAATACAGGAAGGATATGGCTGCAGAACAGAATTTCTTAATAGAAAGATATGTGGGTTATTATTTACGCTGTGCGGAGTTTACGTACTACGGCGGCAGCTACGAGAAGATTGTCAGCGTACTAACTCTCCTGAAGCAAACGAAACAACCAAAACAAATTTTGTTGTCTACTATAAGGAGGGGAGAACTAGATCTGGAAACTTTTGTGCGTATAGTGAGTGATGATCCTTGTTTTTTTTACAGCAGGGATATTGAGGAAGTGCAGGACAACCTAGTTTTTTGTTTAGAACCCATTCGTTGTTCTTACAAAAAAAACTACGAACAATCATTTCTATATCAAACCATAAGCGTATCATTGAAGCACAAACGCCAAATTATAAATAAAGATAAAAATCATTATGATTTACTTGTTCCTGAAAATATTTTCTCCCCTAGACGCCGTAGAGAATTGCGAATTCTAACTTGTTTGAACCATAGGAAGAATCGGAAGACGATGGATAGAAACACAATAACTGATAAAGAAAAAACGAATTCTTCTGAAGTTTTGACTAAAAAGAAAGATCTTGATAGCGATACAAAAAAACTAAGGAATTTAAAATTCTTTCTTTGGCCAAATTATCGATTCGAAGATTTAGCTTGTATGAACCGCTATTGGTTTGATACACATAATGGAAGCCGTTTCAGTATATTGAGAATACGTATGTATCCTCGCCTCGATTGAAAATCTAGATTTTTGTTCTATTTATCCTAATATTTCTCGTAACATATCTATCTGATATGTGAACAATATTTATAGATAAATAAAATAAACGTCCACACACATTGTGGGAGTCATACGAATTCAATTTCTCAATGATGTCTCCATAAATCCATCGAAAAATGAATAAAATCTATTGTCTTATTTTTGTCTTTAAAATACAAGACAATAGATTTTATTCATTTTATGAATCCATAAATATAGTATTTATTATCTATTTGAATTACATTCCTTAATAATGAATTAATTTGAAAAAAAAAAAAGAAATTCAGAATTGTTAAATAAATGAAGAGAAAATTTTTTATAAAAAATTAAAAATAAGTGTAATTACTATTACTGATCAATAAAAATATCTACCAAAAAGGAGGGGGGGGAAGCTTTCATTTTATGATCAAAAATCCAGTTATACCTGTTATTTCAAAAAAAAAAAAAGAAGAAGAAAACCCGGGATCGGTTGAATTTCAAGTATTCATCTTAACTAATAAGATACGAAGACTTACTTCACATTTTGAATTACATCCAAAGGACTATTTATCTCAAAGAGGTTTACGTATAATTCTGGGAAAACGACAACGACTATTGTCGTATTTGTCAAAGAAAAACAAAATACGTTATCAAAATTTAATAAATCGGTTGGGTATTCGGGATTCATTCACAAATTAGCTAATTTCAAGAATCATTTTCAATTATTCGATTTATTAGATACTGAATTTTGATTAACTTTTTTTTGAACGATTCATGGAAGAATGAATCGAGGAAAAACCTATGAATGTCCCAGCTACAAGAAAAGACCTCATGATAGTAAATATGGGGCCTCAACACCCATCGATGCATGGTGTTCTGCGACTTATTGTTACTCTGGATGGTGAAGATGTTATTGATTGTGAGCCAATATTGGGTTATTTACACAGAGGTATGGAAAAAATAGCGGAAAACCGAACAATTATACAATATCTGCCTTATGTAACACGTTGGGATTATTTAGCTACTATGTTCACAGAAGCAATAACTGTAAATGGACCGGAACAATTGGGAAATATTCAAGTACCTAAAAGAGCCAGCTATATAAGAGTAATTATGTTGGAGTTAAGTCGTATAGCTTCTCATCTACTATGGCTGGGACCTTTTATGGCAGATATTGGTGCACAAACCCCTTTTTTCTATATTTTTAGAGAAAGAGAATTAATATATGATCTATTCGAAGCTGCCACAGGTATGAGAATGATGCATAATTTTTTTCGTATTGGGGGAGTAGCGGCTGATCTACCTTATGGTTGGATCGATAAATGTTTGGATTTCTGCAATTATTTTTTAACAAGGGTTATTGAATATCAAAAACTTATTACGCGAAATCCAATTTTTTTAGAACGGGTTGAAGGAGTGGGTGTTGTTGGTAGAGAGGAAGTTATAAATTGGGGGTTATCAGGACCGATGCTTCGGGCTTCCGGAATACAATGGGATCTACGTGAAGTTGATAATTATGAGTGTTACGAGGAATTGGATTGGGAAGTTCAATGGCAAAAAGAAGGAGATTCATTAGCTCGTTATTTAGTTCGAATTGGTGAAATGGTGGAATCCATAAAAATAATTCAACAGGCTTTGGAAGGAATTCCAGGGGGGCCTTATGAAAATTTTGAAATTCGCTGCTTTGATAGAGAAAAGGAGCCAGAATGGAATGATTTTGAATATCGATTCATTGGTAAAAAACCGTCTCCTACTTTTGAATTGCCGAAACAAGAACTTTATGTGAGAATTGAGGCCCCCAAGGGAGAATTAGGAATTTTTCTAATAGGAGATCAGAATGGTTTTCCTTGGAGATGGAAAATTCGTCCACCCGGTTTTATCAATTTGCAAATTCTTCCTCAATTAGTTAAAAGAATGAAATTGGCTGATATTATGACAATACTAGGTAGCATAGATATCATTATGGGAGAAGTTGATCGTTGAAATGATAATTGATACAACGGAAGTCCAAGATATAAACTCCTTTTCCGGATTGGAATCTTTCAAAGAGGTCTATGGAATTCTATGGATACTTTTACCAATTTTGATTCTTGTCTTGGGAATTACAATAAGTGTACTAGCAATTGTATGGTTAGAAAGAGAAATATCTGCAGGGGTACAACAGCGTATTGGACCTGAATATGCTGGGCCTTTTGGAATGCTTCAAGCTCTAGCAGACGGAACAAAACTACTATTCAAAGAGAATCTTATTCCATCTAGGGGAGATATTCGTTTATTCAGTATTGGACCATCCATATCAGTCATATCCATTCTAATAAGTTATTCAGTAATTCCGTTTGGCTATAATTTTGTTTTATCTGATTTCAATATGGGTGTTTTTTTATGGATTGCTATTTCGAGTATTGCTCCCATTGGACTTCTTATGTCAGGATATGGCTCAAATAATAAATATTCCTTTTTGGGTGGTCTACGAGCTGCTGCTCAATCGATTAGTTATGAAATACCATTAACTCTATGTGTCTTATCAATATCTCTACGTGCGATTCGTTGAAACCGAAAAAGCTATTCGATGCTATTCTATTGCTATACTCCTCTCTTTATAGTACTATATTTCTATATAGTACTATAATTTCTGTATAGTACTATATAGCGAATAAATTGAATAGAAACCTTCATTATCTTTATTTTCTTTTTCAAAATTCTGATTGAAGAACTAAATTAGATAGTTATATGAGTGAAATAAAACAGCTTATATTGAATCTAATTTCAGAATACTAGATTCCTGCTAGTTAATAGATAGTATGATGATTTTATAAGGGCAGTCAAAATATTGAGTCTCATTTTCTATGTATAAGAATGAAATAAAATTATAAACAGAAGAGGACATTTAACCCAAGATTGGATAATTTGTCATCCTGTTTTGAAGCGGTCTCAAAAGACCAACCTTATTGAGTTTTAGTTACCATTTTTATGAATTATCATAGATATATAAAAATAAATAAGGGGGGTTAATAAAAAAGACTGGATGGTTAGAAACACCAAGATACACAAAGGATTAGTAACACAGATTTTGTAAATTATCCAAAAGAAAATTTACGCAGAATATAAAAAGAATACTAATTGGGGGCTTTAAGTTGGTAGAAAAAAGAAAGCAGTACTCCCCACAACTCCGATCCAGAGTATGCTTCCATTCACTCACTAAATAAATTACTATCAGGAACGAAAAAATCCTTTCCAATTTTTGGAGGTCCCTTTTTCATTTCATAGCACAAAAAAGAAGAATAGGAACGAAAAAAAAATAAGAAATCAAAAACGAAAAATAGATTTCTCTTTCGTTTTTGATTTCTTATATCCATATTCATGGAGATAAAATTCACATCATAATTAAGAAACGGATGTGTAATTATTTTTCGTCATTCAAAATCATGAGGGTTATTGAGAATTATAAAAGAGTATTTTATTGAAGAATTCAGTTATTACTCAACAAATTTGTATTTTCTTAGGGATGAGATCAATTCAGAAGTGCTTTAATTGGATCTTTTATGAAAATCGATTTCTCTTTCTTATTTCTAGAACAGACAGAATTGAATTGGTCTAATTCAGAACCGTTCGATAGATTTTAATCTTCTATATCTTAGGGATATATCAAGAGATAAATAATCGACCCGGTCCTTAGATTTACTTAAGGCTTTCCAGGAGCCGTATGAGGTGAAAATCTCATGTACGGTTCTGTAATAGAGATGGGAACAGGAATGTTATCACCGACTAGGATTATCTAACAGTTTAAGTACAATTGATATAGTTGATGCGCAATCAAAATATGGTTTTTGGGGTTGGAATTTGTGGCGTCAACCTATGGGTTTCATCGTTTTTATAATTTCTTCGCTAGCAGAATGTGAAAGATTACCTTTTGATTTACCAGAAGCAGAAGAAGAATTAGTAGCTGGTTATCAAACAGAATATTCAGGTATTCGATTTGGTTTATTTTACGTTGCTTCCTATTTAAACCTTTTCATTTCTTCATTATTTGTAACAGTTCTTTACTTGGGCGGTTCCAATATTTCTATTCCATACATATTTGTTTCTGAATTTTTTGAAATAAATAAAACATACGGAGTTTTTGGAACTACAATTGATCTCTTTATTACATTAGCTAAAAGCTATTTTTTCTTATTCGTTTCTATCATAACAAGATGGTCTTTGCCTAGGCTAAGAATGGATCAATTATTAAATCTTGGATGGAAATTTCTTTTACCGATTTCTCTCGGTAATCTATTATTAACAACTTCATCTCAATTGTTTTCGCTGTAAAAGATGTTCTATATTCATTACTTGTCTCAAATAAGAGAAAGAAATCAAAAAAAACTATACTATTCATAGATATTTACAATATGTTCCTTATGGTAACTGGGTTCATGAATTATGGTCAACAAACAGTACGAGCTGCAAGGTACATTGGTCAAAGTTTCATGATTATCTTATCTCACGCAAATCGTTTACCTGTAACTATTCAATATCCTTATGAAAAATTAATCACATCAGAACGTTTCCGCGGTCGAATCCATTTTGAATTTGATAAATGCATTGCTTGTGAAGTATGTGTTCGTGTATGTCCTATAGATTTACCCGTTGTTGATTGGAAAATGGAAACGGATATTCGAAAGAAACGATTGCTAAATTACAGTATTGATTTCGGAATCTGTATTTTTTGTGGTAACTGTATTGAGTATTGTCCAACAAATTGTTTATCAATGACTGAAGAATATGAACTTTCAACTTATGATCGTCATGAATTGAATTATAATCAAATTGCTTTGGGCCGTTTACCAATGTCAATAATTGATGATTATACAATTCGAACAATTCAAATCAAAAAAGACAATTTATTATAATTCAATAAAATACAACTTAAAAAAAAAACACACACAAATATTCTATATATTTCTATAGATAGAATAGATATAAATAGAATAATCTAAATCAAATATTTTAAATGTATAAAAAATGAATAATATAGTAAATATCATATTAGTAGAAATATTCTATAATTATTAGAGAACTATATTCTTCAATAGAATATATTAATATATTCTCGAAATTGAAAATATTTTGGAATTTCAATAAGATTTTCAATGGTTATATATGTTCTATCTACCTTTATACTTGAGTTTTCATATCGTTTCAAACTACTCTTTTGTATAAAGAGTGGAATGACATTGATTATATAACCATAACTATATCAATTTAAACTACTTAGGTTTTTCAATGCAAAGAAAAATTGAAATATATAAATTTTTTTTCCTGGTCATATCAATAAGGTCATGAAATTTCGATTTCGTTGTCTTTTTTTTTACATATAATGGATTTGCCTGAAACGCTGCACGATTTTCTTTTAGTCTTTCTGGGATCGGGTCTTCTATTAGGAAGTTTAGGAGTAGTATTACTTACCAACCCCATTTTTTCTGCTTTTTCGTTGGGACTGGTTCTTGTTTGTATATCTTTATTATATATTTTAGCAAACTCGCATTTTGTAGCTGCATCACAGCTACTTATTTACGTGGGAGCTATTAACATTTTAATCATATTTGCTGTGATGTTCATGAATAGTTCCGAATATTACCAAGATTTGAATCTTTGGACCGTAGGGGATGGAATTACTTTGATAGTTTGTACAAGTATTTTTGTTTCATTAATCACTATTATTTCCGATACATCATGGTACGGAATTATTTGGACTACAAGACCAAATCAGATTATTGAGCAAGATTTGATAAGTACTAGTCAACAAATTGGAATTCATTTATCAACAGATTTTTTTCTTCCATTTGAACTAATTTCCATAATTCTTTTAGTTTCTTTGATAGGTGCAATTGTCGTAGCTCGCCAGTAAGAAATCTTTAGAGAACTAGTAATAGAAATCAAGATTCTTTTTTTTTTCAATTTTCTCACATTTATTTCTGTCGAATTCTATGTGAAGTGAAAGAGTTTTTTTTTATGTAGAAATTCTTTTTTTTTTATTGCCGATATATTCTTTTGTTAATGAATCCAAATTTATAAGGAGTTGGTCAATGATGCTCGAACATGTACTTGTTTTGAGTGCCTATTTATTTTCTATTGGTATCTATGGATTGATCACGAGCCGAAATATGGTTAGAGCCCTTATGTGTCTTGAACTTATACTGAATGCAGTTAATATAAATCTAGTAACTTTTTCTGATTTTTTTGATAATCGCCAATTAAAAGGAAATATTTTTTCAATTTTTGTTATAGCTATTGCAGCCGCTGAAGCGGCTATCGGACTGGCTATTGTTTCCTCAATTGCTCGTAACAGAAAATCAACCCGTATCAATCAATCGAATTTGTTGAATAAATAGCATTAATCCTATAATAATAAAGTAGAATTTCAAATAGTGTAATATGAATCTAATCAATTCATTTGAGTATTTATTCGACACAACTTATGATCATATCATGTTTACATTGCCTAAATCATAAGAAATGAAAGTATCCTGGTCCTCTTCGATTCCCTCTTGTAAATTTATCTAGACGCCTTTTTTTATTAACAGTTAACAATATTATCACAAATCATTGATTCATCTGGTATATAAATATACGATTCATTTACGAGTTTACTAGATCGATAATTTGCATTTTTGAACATCCAAAATTACTATAGATAATGTCACATTCAGTAAAGATTTATGATACATGTATAGGATGTACTCAATGTGTCCGAGCCTGTCCCACAGATGTATTAGAAATGATACCTTGGGGTGGATGTAAAGCTAAGCAAATAGCTTCTGCCCCAAGAACAGAGGACTGTGTTGGTTGTAAGAGGTGTGAGTCCGCTTGTCCGACGGATTTCTTAAGTGTTCGAGTTTATTTATGGCATGAAACAACTCGAAGTATGGGTCTCGCTTATTGATTCGTTTCAAAAAACACCACACGAATACGTTTTTTACTGGCAAAAACTCGTGTTCAAAATAAAAAAGAAAAAAATTCTATTTTATTTTGAGCATGGGCTTTTCTGGCCCAAGTGTATCTTATTTTTATCACGAATTTTTTTCCTTGGTTAACAATAGTTGTTGTTTTCCCAATAGCCGCAGGTTCCTTAATTTTCTTATTTCCTCATAGGGGAAATAAGGTAATTAGGTGGTATAGCATTTGTATATGCTTAATCGATCTCCTTCTAACAACCTATGCATTTTGTTATCATTTCCAATTGGATGATCCACTAATTCAACTGACGGAGAATTATAAATGGATCCATTTTTTTGATTTTTACTGGAGATTAGGAATAGATGGACTCTCTATAGGACCTATTTTACTGACAGGATTGATAACTACTTTAGCCACTTTAGCAGCTCAGCCGGTTACTCGAAAATACCAATTATTTTATTTCCTGATGTTAGCAATGTATAGCGGTCAAATAGGACCATTTTCTTCTCGAGACATTTTACTTTTTTTCATCATGTGGGAATTGGAATTAATTCCCGTTTATCTACTTTTATCCATGTGGGGGGGAAAGAAACGTTTGTATTCAGCTACAAAGTTTATTTTGTACACTGCAGGAGCTTCTGTTTTTTTATTAATGGGAATTCTGGGTATTGGTTTATATGGCTCTAATGAACCAACATTTAATTTTGAAACATTAATTAATCAATCATATCCCGTGGCACTAGAAATAATATTCTATACGGCATTTCTTATTGCTTTTGCTGTCAAATCGCCGATTATACCCTTACATACATGGTTACCAGATACCCACGGAGAGGCGCATTACAGCACTTGTATGCTTTTAGCCGGAATCTTATTAAAAATGGGAGCATATGGGTTGGTTCGAATTAATATGGAATTTTTTTCCCACGCTCATTCCATATTTTGCCCCTGGTTAATGATATTAGGTTGTATTCAAATAATCTATGCCGCTGCAACATCTTTTGGTCAACGGAATCTAAAAAAAAGAATCGCTTATTCTTCCGTATCTCATATGGGTTTTATAATTATAGGAATTGGTTCTATAAGTGATACTGGTCTCAACGGGGCCATTTTACAAATAATATCTCATGGATTTATTGGCGCTGCCCTTTTTTTCTTGGCAGGAACTAGTTATGATAGACTGCGTCTTCTTTATCTTGACGAAATGGGCGGAATGGCTATCCCAATGCCAAAAATATTCACTATTTTCACTATCTTATCAATGGCTTCTCTTGCATTGCCTGGCATGAGCGGTTTTGTTGCAGAATTGATAGTTTTTTTTGGAATAATTACTAGTCAAAAATATCTTTTCATGATGAAAATACTAATTACTTTTGTAACAGCAATTGGAATGATATTAACTCCTATTTATTTATTATCTATCTTACGGCAAATGTTCTATGGATACAAGTTTTTTAATACATCAAACTCTTCTTTTTTTGATTCTGGGCCCAGAGAATTATTTATTTCTATTTCTATCCTTATACCCATAATAGGTATTGGTATTTATCCAGATTTCATTTTCTCATTTTCGGTTGACAAGGTTGAAGCTATTCTATCTCATTTTTGATGGATGATTTTTGTGAATAAATGAATCAAAAAGATACAAAAAAATATTTTCCCGTTAGATTCATTTAAAAAATTGAAATTAGAATCGAATATGTTTGTTGTTTGTGAGAACCCCTTGAATCATTACATTACTTGATTGAAAGGGTTCTCGACGATTTATGGAAAGTATATATTTATATGCTTTCCATATTTTTCTTTATCAGGTTCTTTGAGTCAATTAGATGTAAATGAACCATAACTATGTAGTCCTATTCCTAATAGATTGATCCCCAAATAACATATCCAAATTATAAGAAATCCTATCGAGGCCACTATTGAAGAATTTACACCCTCTAATTTTTTATTTTTTCTAGTATGTAAATAAATCGCGAATATGGTCCAAGTAATAAAGGCCCAAGTTTCCTTTGGATCCCAATTCCAATAGGAACCCCATGCCTCGTTAGCCCATACTGCTCCTGAAAGAATACCTACCGTTAAAAAGAGAAAACCCATACTAATAATACGATAACCCCAACGATCCAATTGTTGAATAAATTGAGACCTATAATAATTTCTAGAAGAAGAAAAATAAGTTTTTCGTAAAACATTGTTTCTTTCATTCCTATTCATGTATTTGATTTCAACAAAATCAACTGATTTTTTTAAAGAATCAAAATTCTTGGTAAAAGAAAGAATTTGGATGACTTCTTGAAACGTAATGACTAAAATAGCCACTGATAATAATGATCCACATAAAAGAGCTGCATAGCCCAGTATCATCATACTTACGTGCATCATTAGCCAATGGGATTGTAGAGCGGGTACTAATATTACGGATTGATGCAGTTTGGTTAAAAGACCCGAAGTCGCAAAGGCTTGGGTAAAAATAACACTTGGTGCAATTATTGTACTTAAAAGGTTTTTCTCCTTTTTAAAAAAAAGAACCATATGAAAAATTGAAAAACCCCATGAAAGAAAGATTAGGGATTCATATAAATCACTAAATGGTAAATGTCCCGAAAAAAACCAACGAGTAATTAACAATCCCGTTACACAGAAAAAAGTTATTATCATGGCTTTTTTGGACAAATCATATAATCCTACAATTTCATTGACTAATAAGGTTATCAAATGAATTGAAATAACAATTGATATAAGGGAAAACGATATATGAGTTAATATATGCTCTAAAGTTGATAATATCATATATATCATGAAAATAAAAATATCTATAATGAAAATAAAAAAGGTATGAATACTCGGAATAGAAATAGGGAATTCATTATAGGACTTATGATATGATTATTTGAAAATTTTTCAAATAAAATATAGGATGCCATGCCGCTACTCGGACTCGAACCGAGATGCTCTAGCACTGCTTCCTAAGAGCAGCGTGTCTACCAATTTCACCATAGCGGCTTACTCGAAATCATAATAACCCATTATTTAGTCAATCGTCGAGATTGAATAAAGTAAAGTTCGATATTTATTGAGTACATTTCTAAACATTTATTATATAAATTGAGAATAAAAAGTAATTTTATTGAACAGATCTGAATAGAGAAATATATGATATATGGAATCATTTTTTTTATTTAAGTAAAAGAACGTTTTGATTTCTCTATTCAGATCTGTTTTTTTTTCAATTTTGACTTTTTGAAATCAAAAAAAAAAGCACTAAATTAGAACTATCTAGTTCTGACTTCAATCCAGTAATGAAAAAGATAATTATTTTTTTGTAGTTGCTTATGACTCATTCAAAAAAATTAGATTCTATATATATTTAGAATAATCTAATTTTTACGATTAATTGTGTAAAGCGTGTAGTAGCAACGGAACCCAGAGAGAATATATGGAAAAGACAGTTGTATTGTATACTATTCTATTATTATATATTAGTTAATGATCTCGGTTCAGAGAGTCCTTTCTTTCGTGATGAACTAGCTACATTTTATCGCTGTGGGCGGAGGAGAAAGGCAACAAGATGATTGTAACATCATAAAAGCAAGTAGATCAACGTCGTTCCAATATACAACATAGGTTTTGGCAATGCAATGTGGTTGGGCTCTCATGTCGATCCGAATAAATCATCCTTTTCGCTGAAGTAATTGCCTGCTAGACAAGAGGATAACAAGTTCAAAATTCTGTGTTAATGGTCGGATTACCACTCTTTTTTTTGTTTTGTAATGATGAATCTTCTATGTGTTCCTAAAAAAATTGGTATCTTTTTCAGGGTCTCGGGGAGAAATGGAAACACATAAGAACTCTTGAATTGAAATGG